TAATGGGTTTATACAGATCTTTGCTGGTTGAAACCATACAGAAAAATGACATTGACATAAATTGACAAGGTAATTTTTCCATTTTTTTATTAGAAGAGGGGTATCCTTTGAAGCCAAGATTGACTTTCCTTGATATCTAACATAATGCATGAAAGGATCTTTGAACAACAATAGAATGGCCTGAAAATCATTAGCAAAGACTTCTGCAAAATGTTCTATTTTTCCATAAAAAAATATTCGCTCAAGAAGGACCCGAAAAAATGTTGATCGTAAATGAAAGGATTGCTTACGGAGAAAAAAGAAAATGGATTCATATTCATATATATGAGAATTATATAGAAACAAGAATAATCGTGGATTACTTTTTGAAAAAAAAGAAATAAAATTATTTGGAAAAATAAGACTGTTCCAATTCCAATACTCGTGAAGAAAAAACCGTAATAAATGTAAAGAAGAAGTATCTTTGACCCAGTAGCGAAGAGTTTGAACCAATTTTTCTAGATGGATGGGGTAAGATATTTGTACATCTGATACATAAGTTAAATGGGAAAATTTGTCCTCTAAAAAAGGAAATATTGAATGAATTGATCGTAAATTTTGAGATTTGACTATTTCTGACTTTTCTAAAGACGACAGAAATCGTAGGGAAAATGGAATTTCCACAATAGCAGCAACTCCAACCGATATCATTTGAGAATACAAACTCTTGTTGTACTTAAAAAATGAGTTTTGATTAGAATTTTTAGCAGAAATAATAATAAAATTCTGTTGATAAATTCGAGTAATTAAACGTTTTACAATAAGTAAACTAGATTTTTTGTCATAACCTCCATTTTCCAACAAAATAGATTTATTTAAACCATGCTCATGAGCAAGTCTATAAATATACTCCCGAAAGGTAAGTGGATATAGGAAGTTTTTTTTTCGAGATCTACCTATATCTAGGTCTAAATATCTTTGATATTCCTCGATTTTCATTTTAAATTAGATTTGATTGAAGCACGGATAGGATATTTTTATGCTTATTAAATGATACATAGTGCGATAGAGTAAAAACAAAGTAATAGAATACGAAAAGAAGGGAAACCTCGGAAAAGGGGTAAACTTATTAACGGACTCTCTATCCTCTCTTTTTTCCATATAATGTATCTTTATTAATCGTTAGAGTTAGAAATCCTTTACTTTTTCCAGTCAATCGCTCTTTTGATTTGGGAAAAACGCTCTTTATCAATATACTCCTTCTTCTACACACTCATCTCCCCCTCGTAATGGAGACTAACTAATAATTAGGATTCATTAAGAAATAGAAAATTCGCTCATGAAAAAACCTTATCCGCACCTGGCACTAAAAAATTTTTAACGTCTAATTAGATCGGATAATCATTCAAATTAAGAATGAAAGCTCGTTTCTTTTTTAGTTCCCTATACCTATAATTGCCTATAATTGGAGCGATACTGCCCTATCCCTTTATTCACTCAACCCAACTTTGAATTCAATTTTTTATCTTCTGCACCAAATACCAAGAATCCAAACACTGGCACTGGGCCAGTAAAAATGACAAATTTTCAGAATTCTCCATTGATACGACATGCTGTTTTTTCCATTCATTCCTTTCAGGATCAGTCGTAGTCTTACAAACTATACCGGTAGGTATGGACGAGTTTGTTTCTTCATACAAATGTGTAAAAGATGTAAGTCGCACTTAAAAGCCGAGTACTCTACCGTTGAGTTAGCAACCCAAATATCAAATTTGTTTATGTAGATACAATCGGAATCAAAATAACTAAAGAAATTGAATCATACAAAATAATCAAAACATTAAACTAGCAAGAAATAAACAAGAAATGAAATCCTAATGATTGTGAACAAAAAAAAGATATCAGATGAAAATAGAAGAAATTCTCCAAAAAAAAATATAGAGAAAGTCAAAATTTCAAATTTATAGATCATTTCTTGTCTCTTATGCTATATATTCTTAATTCGTATATTTAGATTTATTTAAAAAATATTTATGTATTTTTTTTTCTAGAGATATTAGAATTTATAGTCTATTTGATACTTCTTTTTTTAGATTTATATAACTATAAATAACAATATTTTATTGTTATTTATATGACATTTCTATATTATAGAAGAATACCTTTTTGATAACATATAATATTTTTGTTTTCAATCAAAAAAGACTTTTGTATCACAGCAAATCCAACAAATTCATCGTTTGAATAAAGAAAAAAACAAAAACCTATGGAATAGATAAAAATCGACCCACAAAAAAGATCCAATTACCCAGATCGGATTATATTTATTTGATATACTCTTGTCAATATGAACAAGAATATTTTCAGAAAAAATACCTAATGAAAAAAAAGAATTCATTCAATTTCAATTGAATAGAAATATATAATATATATATCTATTATTTCAAAAAAAATTTTTTGAAATAATTTACTATAACATTTTTTATAAAAAAAAAACTTATAAAAACTAAGGCTTATTAGATTGGCACTACATAGAAAATATCCACAGAAATACAAATAAAAAAGATAAGGCAAAAGAAAAAATGAAGTAAGAAAATCTCTCGGGTTTATTCCAATTGAATCAATAGAAATGAATAAAAGTGGACTTCGAAGGCCTGATTTGTTAATAGAGAGAGTCCCGACAAAAATAATCCATTAAAAAGAATGTTAACTTCCTTTATTTCGAGACTTAATTTCTTAACTTGATTTTTTCCTATCCATTTTTATCTCAATTTATATCAATAAGAAAAATCTATTTTTCTCGTTATAGAACAAGACATTCTATCAGTAGAAAATAAAAATAGATATATAGGTATGAATAAAGTCTGAATAGAGTAAGAAAAAGGGGGGATAGTAGAGAAAAAGCTATATTTATACAAAGCTATATATATATATATGGTTATAAATTATCCACACCCTCTTTTTTTTATTTCATTAAGTAAATTGTGTGTGATTAAAGCGAAGTTCCGTAAAAACCCCCGCCTTCTTTAAAATATCACGAACAGTTCCTGTTGGTTGAGCGCCTTTTTCAAGGAAATATAGAATAGCAGGAACATTTAAATGAGTTTGATTTTTTATCGGATCATAAAAACCCACTTTTCGAAGATCTCTTCCCTCTCTTCGGGATCGAACATCAATTGCAACGATTCGATAAACGGCTCATTGGGATAGAGGTAGATATAAAGGCCCCCCCTTAGAAACGTATAAGAAGTTTTCTCCTCGTACGGCTCGAGAAAAATGATTCGAAGTTCTGTCTATGTATAGAATTAGAATATCAAATGGGTCCATAAAATAATCAAATCCATTTAGACTATGATTTAGATCTTCTTTTTATTCTTTTTTTTTTTTTTTTGTTTATAAAAAAAAAAAAGAATAAAGCATTCCTACCCACCAACTCAAGTTGGATAACTTTTAAATAGCTCAAAGGAAATCCTTTAAACATTTCATTTATTGAGTGATCTCTAATCTCCTTTTCTTTTTGTTTTTAATCTATTTTGGATTCTTGAATCGGATCTAATTGATGAGAAAATTGAAAAGGGTATTTACTTGTTACAGGATCCTTTATCTTTACCGCGAATCATTGGGTTTAAACATTACTTCGGTGATCTTTAATCGGTTCAAAATGGCAGCAACATACCATTTTGGGGATTTCTTTCTATCAAAGAATCAGACTAACGATTGATTCTTGCGTGATACACTTGTTTTTAATCAAAAAAATTTGTTCAATGTTCAATTCGAACAAGTTTCAAAGATCAGAATAAGGTTTGGTTTGTTCGAATTGAATCCTTTTTTTTTTTTTTTTTTTCTATATGGAAAAATATGCTTACGAAGTTGTTCCAACTTATTGATTGGCACTAACCTTAGATTCTTGCCCCCGACAAAGAAATCAATATTTTCTTTTCTACTCGAGCTCCACCGTGTACCTATTTCGATTACAATCCAACAAAAAATGAGGATTCTAATGTATAATAGAACAAATGATGTCGAGTCAAGAGCACCTCCATTCTTCTATAGTATAAAAAAGGGTGGATTAAGAATCCACAACCAATCATGTCCTTCAAGTCGCACGTTGCTTTCTACCACATCGTTTCAAACGAAGTTTTACCATAACATTCCTTGAATTTTGAAGTTGATTCAATGATGGAATCGTGAATAGTCATTGCTTTCCCGGATACATAGTAATCCATAATTTTGAACTTCTATTGGGTAGTTTCTGAAAAAATATAAGAAAGAATTAAAATTAATCCCACTTTTTTGTATGAATATCTTTTTTGATTTCAAATTCAAATATTAGCAGAAATGAATTCTTTTTGAATCTGGATTTTCAAAGGATTTGCCCCGCCAATCTACCATTATTAAAAATTCTACCATTACTAAAAATATATATACTAAAAATATATATAAAATCATTAAAAAGATTATGAAAAAGATTTAATTGAAAAATGAAAAATTTCCCATCTCGATATCTTTTTTTGAATAAAGTTTTGCAGTAAGGACCATATTTTATTTTTTATTATCATAAGAGAAAGAAATCCCTATATTCAGATTTGAATTAAACCTTTAACAATTTAAAACAAATAAATAGGTTGAAAAAAAAAAAAAAAAAGAAATTGAATTTTTTTTAGTGGGACGGTGGATAAAAACCGATGAAAAGGAAAATTGAAGTTCTTTTTCTTTCATACTGATTGATAAAATACGAATCGAAATACTAAGGATTTTCCTATTCACCAGATCGACTAAACAATTGTTACTGAAATGAATTCAGTATATGTTAAATATTTAAATGTCACATATGTATTTTTTTTCTTGTTAATGAGATTAAAAGAGATATTGGCATTGAAATTGATAGCTTTCATTGCTAATTCATTTTCTTCAATTAAATTATATCAAGAAATGAAGAATGCTAAATCAAACAAATCAAACAAAGAAGGATCCGTTTTTTATTGAATGCTAAATTATCTTTATCTGAGCACAAAGTCAAAAAGTTCCACGGGATTAAGGCATTGTTTCCTTTTGACTCTAAACCTGCCTTAAATTAAGATTAAGAGACTTACCATTGATTGTATGAAAAATATACATTATTGAAAATTCAAATAGGGGGGTGTAAGACCCTTAATTAACTAACGTAAATATCAAAGGGAAAACAAAAATATGATAAAAAGACTGTTTAAACTTTAAAACCCTTTCGTTCCATGTTTCCGTGTTTCCTAAAAAAAATGGATTTGATTTTCTTTTTTTTTTTTTTACGATAAAAGTTTTGAAAAAGTTATGATTGCGAGAAATGTCATTAAAAAAAAAAACAAGAATTACATTTCTTATACTCTTATCTTAAGATAAGATAGTTGTTCAAAACTATATGTATATAAATAAGGTATATAATAGGTATGCTCTGGGACGGAAGGATTCGAACCTCCGAATAGCGGGACCAAAACCCGTTGCCTTACCACTTGGCCACGCCCCATTTTTATTTAATACTAATAAAAACTAATATTGGTATCGGTTCTTCGTCAATTCCTATAGTAAGGTATATGAAATATATTGCCTTGTTGTTCAGATATGTAGATTATAGGATTTATCTGAGTTTATTGATCATAATATATAATTGAATTAAGATATTGTATGAAAATATGATTTCTTCTATTCTTTATTTAATTTTAAGAATTGAAAGATTTTTGATTGGGTGAGTTTAAAGAAGGGTTTTTCGTCTACCTTATTTTATTTTATATCCATTTTGATATCAATAACATCATATTAATAACTCAGTCAAAATACAATTATCTTCAAGAACAAAAAGTTTGTTATGTTTAATATTGTTAGTTTGATTTATATCTGTCTTAATTCTGCCCTTTATTCAAGCAGTTTTTTCTTCACAAAATTGCCCGAAGCCTATGCTTTTTTAAATCCAATCGTAGATGTTATGCCAGTAATTCCCTTACTTTTTTTTCTATTAGCTTTTGTTTGGCAAGCTGCTGTAAGTTTTCGATGAAATCTTTAATACTATCTTAGTATAATTCGTGATTTTTTTCATGATTTATTCGAAAAAAAAAAAAAATATATATATATATATCAAAATGCAAAAATGGATAAGATCAGATAGGTCTTATAATATAAGCCCTAAATTCAAACATTGAATTTATTGTATAGATTCGAGAAATTTGGCTTACTCCATTTACTCGTTCTAACCCTTTTTCCATTCCCAGAAACCACTTAGTGTCAAAATAGGATATGTGGTATAAAAATAGAGAATCTATTTTCTTTTTTCCAAACCAAAAAAGATCTTGGAGATTGTGTAATGCTTACTCTCAAACTCTTTGTTTATACAGTAGTGATATTCTTTGTTTCTCTTTTCATCTTCGGATTTTTATCTAATGATCCGGGGCGTAATCCTGGACGTGAAGAATAAGAAATTTAGGCTTTTTCTTTGCTTGATTTTTAACCGTTCTTATCATTTTATCTATTCGCCATCTTTAACTATAACTAGCAAATAAATAAAAAAAGGTTCGAAAAATCAAAATTGAAAGATAAAAAACCTAGTCATCAACATAATCGGAAAGAGAGGGATTCGAACCCTCGGTACGAAAAACTCGTACAACGGATTAGCAATCCGACGCTTTAGTCCACTCAGCCATCTCTCCCCAAAAGAGAATTTCTATGTTCCATTCCATAAATAATAAGTAAGACTTGAAAAGGCCCTTTCTTTCTATTTTTCTTTATCAGTTTCTTAGTTTCGTAATTACTTTATTATGTTATCTATTATCTTACTATATATCTTACTTTATATAGATATATTATAGAAATATATAAAACTTTCATCTCTTACTTTATTTAGATATATTATAGAAATATATAAAACTTTCATCAGCAATTTTTCCATCCAATTTAATTTAGATAAAGTTATAATTTAATTTAGATAAAGTAAGGGCTTTTAAAAGCTCAATATTCCAATCAATATATCAATCAATATTATATATATTGATTGATATATAATATTGATTGATATATTGAAATTGGATTTCTATATTCTATTTCAAATCGAATATATTTAAATTGAAAAAATTGAAAATTAGAAGCTTTATTTCGTCCGAAAAGTCCCTTTTTATTTCCATTTCCATGACCTAGCCCAAGGCACAAACTTTTTTTGTTTCAACTACTTCTAGTAGTAGATAAAAAGATTTCTTCGATTCAAAAAAAAAAGAGTGTATTTGTTATTGAAAAATCAATAATAAAAAGAGGGGCCTTTTCCGCTCCTATAATATAGAATCAATGAGTGCTAATTTCATTTGGGTATTAGGTCCCCAGAAAAAATACAATATATCACCCCTCTAATTTTCATAATTTTTTATTATCCTATCTTGATTTTCTTGATTTTGATCATGCCGGATTCTCTTACTCGACAAAAGATGTATTTATATAATATAATTGCATTATAGCGGGTATAGTTTAGTGGTAAAAGTGTGATTCGTTCAATTAACCTTAATAGTT